TTAGCTCAAAACTCAAATTATATTATTAGATTCCATTTTCAATCCAACTTTAATCGCACTTCTTGCCAACGAATCAACAGTTAATTGGAATTTCTAGTTATTAACTAACAAAAAAAAAAAAGAAAGAACTCATTCCTGTAGATTAGATCAAATTGAACCTTACTAATTGGTGGAGATTCCTCTTTAATCAAAGGGTTTTAACATTTTTTTTTTATTTTTGAGGCGAATTCGAAATTGTTCGAATTGTATAATCGTTAATTACTGACATTGGTAAACGACCCAAAGCGATTTGATTATAATTCAATTCGTGACGATCATAAGTAGAAAGTTCATATTCTTCAGTCATTGATAAACAATTTGTTGGACAATACTCAACACAGTTACCACAAAAAATACAAATTCCGAAATCAATACTGTAATTAAGCAAGCGTTTCTTTCGTATACCAGTTTCCAATTTCCAATCAACAACAGGTAGATCTATAGGACATACACGAACACATACTTCACAAGCAATGCATTTATCAAATTCAAAATGGATTCGGCCGCGGAAACGCTCGGATGTAATTAATTTTTCATAAGGATATTGAATAGTTACAGGTAAACGATTTGCGTGGGATAAGGTAATGATGAACCCTTGACCAATGTACCTTGCAGCTCGTACTGTTTGTTGACCGTAATTCATGAACCCAGTTACCATAGGGAACATATCGTAAAGATCTATGAATAATTTTATGTTTGTTTCTTTCTCTTGTTTGCTATTTGAGAGAAGTCGTAAATCTAGAATATCCTATTCCTTTTTCTTTCCTTTACAATGAAAGGAGTTGGAAAGAAGTTGTTAATAATAGATTACCGAGAGAAATGGGTAAAAGAAATTTCCATCCAAGATTTAATAATTGGTCTATTCTTAGTCTAGGTAAAGTCCATCTTGTTGTGATAGAAATAAACAAGAACAAATAAGTTTTAGCTAATGTAATAAAAATACCAATTGTCGTTCCAAAGACGCTACCTACTTTATTTATTTCAAATAGCTCAGGAACGAATATGTAAGGAATAGAGATATTCCAACCTCCTAAGTAAAGAACTGTTACAAATAACGAAGAAACTAATAGATTTAGATAGGAAGCAACGTAAAATAACCCAAATTTGATACCCGAATATTCGGTTTGATAACCTGCCACTAATTCTTCCTCTGCTTCTGGTAAATCAAAAGGTAATCTCTCAGATTCTGCTAGGGAAGAAATTAGAAAAACGAAAAACCCTATAGGTTGACGCCACAAATTCCATCCCCAAAAACCATATTTGGACTGGGCCTCAACTATATCAACTGTACTTGAACTGTTAGATAATCATAGTCGATGATAACATCACTGTTCCCATCGCTATTCCAGAACCGTACGTGAGATTTTCACCTCATACGGCTCCTCGAGGGCCATCAATAAATCTAAGGACCGAATTGATATTATTTATATTGATATGTTTGTAGTATAATAAATACTATATATCGATTCGAAATGAAATATATATTCTATATAGATAGAGTCAAAACCTATCGGAAGGTCCTGAATTAGACCAATTGAATTCTGTCTGCTATAATAATAACTAAAAAAGCACTTCTGAATTGATCTCATCCTTTAATAATTTGAATTTTTATTTGTTGAGTAATAACTTAATCCTTCAATAAAATACTCTTTGTAGAAATAGCAATAGATATTTCAACCCATTCTTTTTGATTACGAAAAAAAAATTATACATTAGTTCCTGAATAATGCCACGTTATCCCTATTAATAGAGGAAATAAGAAAAAGATCTTTTTTTTTTCGTTCCTATTCTTCTTTTTGAAAAAAAAATAAGGGGGGTTTCAAAAAAAGGATTATTTCGTTCCTGATAGTCATTTTTGAATCTGTGGATAGGAGTATACTCTGAATCGGGATCGTGGGTAGTACTGCTTGATCATTTCTACTAACTTAAAGCCCCAATTACTATTCTTTTTATGTTATGTAAAAATTCCTTTTGGATAATTTACATAAAAAATCTCCATTACTAATCCTTTATGTATTTTGGTGTTCCTAACCATCCACTGATTTTTGCTCAATCACCCGTTATGGTAATACATAGAAACGATAGTGAAAACTCTATGTGGTTGATCTTTTGAGTTGAGCCCGCTTCAAGCCAGGATGACTAATCAACCAATCTTGGGGTAAAAGTCTTGCTTCTATTTACTTTTTTTTTTATTCTTGTACGTAGGAAATGAGACTCAATCTTTTTACTGCTAATTTATAAGCTGTTTTCTTTCACTCATACAACTATCTGATTTAGGTCATCGAACTGAATGATGAATAAAAAAAGGAGATATCTATTCAATTTCTTTTCGAAAAAGAAAGGAATAAAGAAAAGTTTCTGTTTTAACGAATCGCACGTAGAGATATTGATAACACACAAAGGGTTAATGGTATTTCATAACTAATCGATTGAGCAGCGGCTCGTAGACCACCTAAAAAAGAATATTTATTATTTGATCCATATCCTGACATAAGGAGTCCAATGGGAGCAATACTGGAAATGGCAATCCATAAAAAAACACCGATATTGAGATCAGATAAAACAAGGTGATAACTAAAAGGAATTACTGAATAACTTAGTAAAATTGATATAACTGCTATGGATGGTCCTATACTGAATAAACGAGTATCTCCTCTAGATGGAAAAAGATTCTCTTTGAAAATAAGTTTTGTCCCATCTGCTAAAGCTTGAAGAATTCCCCAAGGACCGGCGTATTCGGGACCAATACGTTGTTGTATTCCTGCAGATATTTCTCTTTCTAACCACACAATTATGAGTACACCTATTGTGATTCCCAATACAAGAGTCAAAATAGGGAAAAACATCCCTATGATTCCATAGACTTCTTTTAAAGATTCCAATCTAGAAAAAGAATTTATATCTTGTACTTCTGTTGTATCAATTATCATTTTAACGATCAACTTCTCCCATAATGATATCTATGCTACCTAGTATTGTCATAATATCGGCCAATTTCATTCTTTTAACTAACTGAGGAAGAATTTGCAAATTGATAAAACCAGGTGGACGAATTTTCCACCTCCAAGGAAAACCACTCTGATCTCCTATTAAAAAAATTCCCAATTCTCCCTTTGGGGCTTCAACTCTTACATAAAGTTCTTGCTTCGGTAATTCAAAAGTAGGAGAAGGTTTTTTACTAATGAATCGATATTCAAAATCATTCCATTCTGGATCCCTTTCTCTAGCAAAGAATCGGGTTTCTAAATTCTCATAGGGTCCCCCTGGAATTCCTTCCAGAGCCTGTTGAATAATTTTTATCGATTCCCTCATTTCAGCGATTCGGACTAAATAGCGAGCTAATGAATCTCCTTCTTTTTGCCAATGGATTTCCCAATCCAATTCGTCGTAACATTCATAATGATCAACTTTACGAAGATCCCATTGGATTCCGGAAGCTCGTAGCATTGGTCCCGATAAACCCCAATTTATTGCTTCTTCTGGACCAATAATGCCTACCCCCTCAACTCGTTCTAAAAAAATAGGATTTCGCATAATAAGTTTTTGATATTCAGAAACCGCTGTTAAAAAATAATCACAGAAATCCAAACATTTATCTATCCATCCATAAGGTAGATCGGCCGCTACTCCTCCGATACGAAAATAATTATGCATCATTCTCATACCGGTGGAAGTTTCGAATAGATCATATACTAATTCTCTTTCTCTGAAAATATAGAAAAAAGGAGTCTGTGCACCAATATCTGCCATAAAGGGGCCAAGCCATAACAGATGAGAAGCTATACGACTCAACTCTAACATAATTACTCTGATATAACTGGCTCTCTTAGGTACTTGAATGTTTCCCAACTGTTCTGGTCCATTTACGGTTATTGCTTCTGTGAACATAGTAGCTAAATAATCCCAACGTGTTACATAAGGCAGATATTGTATAACTGTTCGATTTTCCGCAATTTTTTCCATTCCTCTGTGTAAATAACCCAATATTGGTTCACAATCAATAACATCTTCGCCATCTAGAGTAAGGATGAGCCGAAGAACACCATGCATTGATGGGTGGTGAGGTCCCATATTGACTATCATGAGGTCTTTTCTTGTAGTTGTTACATTCATAGGTTATTCCTCGATTCATTCTTTCATGAATTGCTGAAAATGAAAAGAAGTTCATTAAAATTCAAGATCTAATAAAAAAATCAAATAATTCAAATTCCTTTTTCAATTAACGAGTTTTTGATTCCCGAATATCCAGCTGACTAATTAATTCTTTATAACGTACTCTATTTTTCTTTGACAAATAAGAGAGCAGTCGTTGGCGTTTTCCCAGGATTTTACGTAGACCTCTCTGAGATAAATAGTCTTTTCTGTGCAATTCCAAATGTGAAGTCAGTCTTCGTATCTTATTGGTGAAATGAAATACTTGAAATTCAACGGACCCCCTGTTTTCTTCTTTTTCTTCTTGTGAAATAACTGAAATGAATGAATTTTTTACCATAAAACGGATTTTCTATCCTCTTTTTTTTTTAATGGATTTTACTGATCAGTAAGAATAATGCTAGTCATTTTAATTTTGTATACACAATAATCTTAATTTCTTTATGAACTCCTAATTTTATCAAATAAAATTAATCAATCCAATTTTCTTTTCAATTTTATTCGTATAGGAATAGGAATATGAAAATTCGTATAGGAATAGGAAAGGATGATATATTTCTACATTTAGAAAAGATACAAAATTTTGGATCTAATCTAATAATAAAATAAAAAATAAGAAGATTCCGTTAATCATTTATAGATCTATTGGATATTGATACATGCATTGAATTCGTAGTCATGTATCAGACTGGAAGGTAAGACAATACATGGGTGCAACTATTTGTTTCATATACCATACATATATGGTACAGAATATATATGAAAAACGCATCATTAACAAATTTGCAATCGTGGATACATATTTATCCTTATCATACTGAAGCGGCTCCCATTATTGGTATCAAGCCAATATCGATTCATACAAGATAAATCTTCTAATCGAGAATTGAGCCAAAGAACGAACTTTAATTTAATTAGTTTCTTTTTATCAAAATGTTTTCTTTTATCCAAAACAAAGTTTTTTACGTTGTTGCAAAATACTGGATTTTTATGAATACCATCTCTCTTCCGTGAATTGAAACAAATTAGAATTCTTAATTCTTTACGTCCTTTAGTGGATAAAACTTTTTCGGGAACAAAGAACAAATCATAATGATTTTTGTATCTATTTTCAGCCATTCTTTGATGTCTTTCAATGGATTTATCCAAATTAATCGTAGCAATATAGCTTTTTTCTCGGTATCTTTGATTAATTTGGGGCTTACTCTTATGAACCAATGAAATATTTAGACTTTTGTACATAATAAATTGTCCGTCATTTTTTATAGACAAACGAACTGGTTCGATAATTAATATACCCTTTTTCATTAATTCTGTAAGAGTTAAATCCTTTTGAATCATCAGAATATCTAAACTCATTTCTCCCCTTTGAATAGAGGATATAGCAATTTCTCTTGGATTTATAAGTCTAAGTAGGAGACAATATACTTTGATATTATTGATCATTTTTTGATTTAAAGAATCATCCCATCTCAATTGAAAACGTAAATACCTTTTTAGGAAGAAATCAAGTTCTGCTTCCGTGTTGCTCTTATATTGCTTTTTCTTTATACGTTTTTTCATATCTGAGCTTGCATAATCTTCTTCAATAGCTTTTTCTTGGTTTGAGAGAAGTGATCCAAGGTTCGCTTGATTTTGTGCATCTGATTCAAGATTATCTCGACTTGCGGATTCTTTTTCTTCTTGATTTCGATTCTCTAATTCAATCGATTTTTTTTCATTCGAAAATAGAAAAAGATTCCTTTTGTTCTTTCTAGTGATGTTTTTATTTTCAATACCATTTTCATTAAAATTTAAAAGAAGTAGTTGGATTGGTATGATCCACGGTCTCATAATATATGTATTATAAAGCAGCACAAATTCTGGAAAGAACCAAAGTTTCAGATTCGATATGGGACGACTTAGTATTTCTTCATTCATTCCGATCCAATCAAAAAGGTCTTTTTTTTTGTTGGATGCCGTAATTCCTCTATTTTGGGAAATTTTAAGATAAAAAAGACCTTTTTGATCCATTTTATCAATTATTTGATAATTATTAATCCCAGTTTTAGTATTTTTATTACCATTGGTATCGATATCGATCCAGGACTCAATATCGACTTTATTTCGAAGACAAAAATCGAAAATTCTCCAATCAAAATATTTTCTATCTGTAAATTTATCCAGATTCATAATAGCATCATCTTCTAAATTAATAGGAATAATACCTCCTGTCATGTCAACGAATTTACCCTTTTTATATATCTTATTGTAATTATAACAAATCTCTTGTTTATTATTTAAACGTAATGGTGATACAGAAATATGTGAATCCTTCTTATTTTCATAATTAATCGATTTATATGAAAAAAGATCATATTTATAGTATTGTTGAAAGTTATATTTTGAATTTGATTCAAAATCATTTAATCTTTTGTAAATAATTAATATTAATCGATCTTTTTCATCTGAATGCTTTTTGTTTAAATCTTTATTTTGCACTATACAGGTTTGATTGAATCTATTTCGCCATTTGTGTGGTACTAATCGATACCATCTAATCGGAGATAAATCATATTGATAATGAACCCTTAACCAGTTTTTCCATTGAATCATTTCTGAATTCCAAATATTTTTATGTTTTAATTCAGAATGAAAAATTCCTTGTGTTTCAAAATAATCCTTTATTTTATTCTTAAGAAAAAGAGATGTTCCGTGATATTGATATTGAAGGACATATCTTAACTTATACAAGTTACGAATTTGCGTTTGATATAATTGGTAAAATACATATGCTTGTGAGAATGAGGATAAAAAAATCTTTGATTTTTTATTACTAATATCCGAAATTGATTTTTTTATAGTCCAAATAAAACGAATTGTATTTTTATTTCTTTTATCAATTTTTTCTTTATTTCTTTCATTATTGTAAATGTATTTATCAATCATTTTTTTTGAATTATCAAAAAAAAGTTGTGTAGTGATCCTCGGAATATTAATGATACAGAGAAGGATATCTATGTATATCCTTTCAATTAAAAATTTGAAAAAAGAATATGATTTGTGGATTAATCGAACATTTCTTCTTTTGAATTTCTTTAATTTCTCCCAAATATTTTTTATTGATGCTAATAGTTTAGTAGGATAACTTCTTTTATTATAACTAATATTTCTATTGATTTCCGGAGTTAAAAATCCTTTCTTCTTATCTTTTGTAATTTTTTCTATTTGATTCCTGATTGTGCTGGTTCTATCAGCCAGATCTTTCATTTTTTTTTCTGTCAAATTCATAAATAGAATTTGAATGGACGATTCATTAATCATCCCATTACTGATTATCCCATCTTTTTCTTTTTTAGTTTCACTCAATTCATATATTTCTCTTAATCCAAATAATTGAATTGGGTTTCTTTTTGAAAGTTCTTTTATTATTCCTTTTAAAAATAGAATGTTTTTCATGACCCATTTTTTTCTTTCTTTTGAAAGGTTTAAAAAGAAATGGATTCTTTCTTTTAAAACCTGTATAACTAAAAAAGAATTCTTTTGCAATTTGATAATTTTTTTTCTGAGTTCTTTAAAAATGGGTTCAAAAAATGAACGTTGTTTTCTGGGAGAACCAAAAGGAAGTTCAGTTTCCATTCCCCAAACTGTTAAAAAACAAAAATTGTTTTTTTGCCCTTTATTTATCAGCGGATCTTTCTGGGGGGGTGACACCTTAGATCTGTGCCAAGGTTTAAGGCAAAAAGGAAATAGGATCTTTATCTGAATACCGTCTGTCAACCAATTTTTTGGAAATTCGGTTTCTGATAATTGAACACCATTATAGGTGCATTTAACATGCATTTCTCTATTCCAATCTTTTAAGTCCTCGGACCACTCGGGAAATTGAAATAATAACATACGGGCTATATTTTTAGCTATTATCAATGAAGGGAATAGAATATATTTTCTAAGAAAAGATTGGGTTACTAATAGGGATCCTCTTATTACTTGAGCAAATAAAATGCTATCCCAGGCTTCCGCTATTTCTATTTGTGCTTTCTCTTCTCTTTTGTATTCTTCTCTTTTTTCTTCCTCTTTTTTTTTATCATTTTCTTTTGTCTTTTCCTCCGTATAATCCGAAATTCTTAATTCTGTTGTTTTTTTATACATCCAGTTTTTCAAAATGAATTTTATCATCCCGGAGATATCAAAAGAAAAAAGGGGTTTGTCTATTCTGTCCAAAAAAAGAGTAGAATGCACATTTGCTTGAAACAATTCACAAGTAACTGTTTTACGTCTTTGAGCACGCATAGAGCCTTTGATTATGTCTCGACGAAAATCCGATTGTTGTGAATAACGTATCAAAGCCACTTCGTCGGCTTGATCAGGATTATTAGTATTTTTGCTATTAGCATCAGTATTTTGATGGTTATCAGTAAAAATCACTACACGTTTGGCTTTTCTGGAACGAATCTGATGATCCTCTGCCACGTTTTCTTCGTTTTCTCCCTCCTGTTGTTCCAAATCGTTGATTAATTTGTATGACCACGGAGGAACTTTTTTACTTATTTCTTTTATTCCAATAGATTTTTTTTTAATTCTTTTAGTCTTGGGCTCGGTTATAACTGCGTTGAAGAAAATTTTCAAAATTTTTATTTGATCTTCTGAATTAATTCTTCCTTGTTCAGTTTCTGGAAATGGAAATAAATAAAGTTTTTTTTCTGTTGATAATGAATTTCTATCAAATGCATCTATTTGTTTTTCCAAGTTTTCCTGATCAGTATTAAAAAGTATAACATGAATCTTATTTATCCAACCTGTCTCGATGTAATTTTTTATAGAAATTTTATTTAGGATTGGGGATGAAAAAAAAAATTTGACCCTTCCACGACAGGGCCCTTTCAAAAAAGGATCATATATTTTAGGCAAGTATTCTTTTTTATTTTCATCATTACACAATCTAGTTCTTTTTTCGAGTACATCTAGAGTAATGGATCCTTTATTTCGAGTTTCCATTCGATTTCTAAATTCTTTGCTCAAGTTGTTCTTTTTTTGTTCATTGGTATAAATCCAATGATCATACAATTCATCAGAGGGTAGTTTTTCTCTTGTCAACAAAGAAATTTTTTTTTGTATCATTTCCAAGAAAGTTGACAAACTGGGGGGGTACGCAAAAGATATTCTTTCTTTTCCATTGTTTCGACATGTATAAAAAAAATATTGTGACATTTCATTTCTTACGGCATTTTCAAATTGATTGTTTTTTATATATCGCAATGGACGATTCCATCGTTTATAGTCGAAAAGAAGAGTTACAAGAGGTTTTTCAAACCATAATAAAAATGGATCTTCTTGAAATATTTCTAATTTCGAATTCTCTTTATTTTTATTCCGATCCATATAAGAAGTTTTATAAACTTGGCTATCTTTATAGAATGTCTCTTGAAAGTTCAATCCATCCCTTGTTTTTTCCTTTCCATTCACTCGGATCTCTTCTCTTTCATCGATTTTGTCCGGATCCTCCTTTTCTTCCGAAAAAAGGGAAGGAGAAAGATCTTCTTCAATGGATCCCTCTTGTTCCTGTTTAGTCCCCTTCTTTTCAAAAGTTGTTTCTATTTCTACATATGTTTCTTCCTCGCTTTCCCTCCTTTCTTCCGTTTCTGAGGTTTCTTTGAATTTTTTAGTAACAATGGGTGACGGTATTCTGCCTAAATAGTAAACACAGGTAATAAATAAGAGAATACTAAAGATTCGAGCCATAGAATTTCTCAATTCTGACACAAGGTACTTATTCGATCGAATAAGTACATTCGATCGAATAGAATTATTTTGCTGTATCCAGACTAAT